TACACAATCCAATTCTACTTAATCTGATTTGTGATTTCTTGGAACAACAAATATTGTATGTATTGCGGAGACAGGATTTGAACCCGTGACCTCAAGGTTATGAGCCTTGCGAGCTACCAAACTGCTCTACTCCGCGCTAAAGAATTGGAAAACAATGCACAAAAACGGCTTGTATACCCTCTCTACCATATCTATACAAATAGAATAGTCCATTTATACAGAATGGTAAAGAGGGCTATTCTTCTCTAATTAAAGATCCTATAGATCCATACAAATAGAACAAATATTCTTTACACCTACCAACTTGATCTTGTTGCACCCGGTAATAAACATTCACAAACCATCTGTCGAAGTATGTGTCCGGATAGCCCAAAGTCTCGGTAATTAGCTCTAGGTCTTCCAGTCAAAAAACAACGTCGATGAAGGCGTATAGGGGCACTATTACGTGGGAGAGATTGCAATTTTCCATGAATTTCCCATTTTTCACTTAACGATAACGCTTGGCTTATTTGTTTCTTTGAGGATCGACGAATCAAACGATATTTTTGTTCCAATTTATTCCGCTTTTTTTCCCTCTGGATTACACTTTTTTTTGCCATAATGTTCAGTTCCTATTATTATTCAAAATAATGATACAGCTTGGATCTTAACTCTCAATCAAAAAAAGTAGATTGTTTTTGATACAGAAAAAACAACAAAGAAAAATGAAATTAACCAAACTTTCCGGATGTTGAGGCAATCAAGAAAGCTGCATAAGTGAATATATAACCCACAGAAAAATGAGCTAATCCAACCAATCTTGCTTGCACAATGGAAAGAGCAACCGGCTTATCTCTCCAGCGAATCAAATTAGCCAAAGGTGTGCGTTCATGAGCCCATGCTAAAGTTTCAATCAATTCCTGCCAATAGCCACGCCAAGAAATTAAGAACATAAATCCAGTAGCCCAAACAAGATGTCCAAATAAGAACATCCACGCCCATACTGATAAACTATTCATACCAAAAGGATTATACCCATTGATAAGCTGGGAAGAATTTAGCCATAAATAATCTCTTAACCATCCCATCAAATAAGTGGAGGATTCATTAAATTGTGAAACGTTACCCTGCCATAATGTAATGTGTTTCCAATGCCAATAAAAAGTAACCCATCCAATGGTGTTTAACATCCAAAAAACTGCCAAATAAAACGCGTCCCAAGCAGAAATATCACAAGTTCCCCCTCGTCCGGGTCCATCACAAGGAAAACTGTAACCGAAATCCTTTTTATCCGGCATCAATTTGGAACCGCGTGCGTCTAAGGCACCCTTTACTAAAATCAATGTAGTTGTATGCAAACCTAACGCAATAGCATGATGCACCAAGAAATCTCCGGGACCTATTGTTAAGAACAGTGAATTACTATTTTCGTTAATAGCATTCAACCATCCGGGCAACCATATGCTTCGCCCCGCATTAAAAGCAGGGTCGTTTGGGGAAGATAAGAGTACATCAAATCCATATGCAGTCTTGCCATGAGCGGATTGTATCCATTGGGCAAATATCGGTTCGATCAAGATTTGTTTTTCTGGAGTACCAAAAGCAAGCATGACATCATTATGAACATAAAGTCCCAAGGTATGAAATCCCAGGAAAAGGCTAGCCCAACTTAAATGAGATATGATAGCTCCCTTATGGTCTAACATTCTTGCCAATACATTATCTTCATTCTGTTCAGGATTGTAATCTCTAATTAAGAATATAGCTCCATGAGCAAAGGCTCCTGTCATGATGAACCCTGCGATATATTGGTGATGAGTATATAGGGCAGCCTGAGTAGTAAAGTCTTGTGCTATGAACGCATAAGCAGGTAAGGAGTACATATGTTGAGCTACCAAGGAAGTAATAACCCCTAAAGATGCTAAAGCAAGGCCTAATTGAAAATGAAGGGAATTATTAATTGTGTCATAAAGTCCCTTATGTCCACGGCCTAATCGACCTCCCGGAGGAGTGTGTGCTTCTAACAGATCTTTGATACTATGCCCAATTCCAAAATTAGTTCTATACATATGACCAGCAATGAGAAAAATAAATGCAATAGCTAAATGATGATGAGCAATATCGGTCAGCCATAAACTTTGTGTTTGTGGGTGGAATCCCCCAATAAGTGTGAGAATAGCAGTACCCGCTCCTTGGGAAGTACCAAATAGATGACTGCTCGAATCAGGATTTTGGGCATAAAGATTCCACTGACCAGTAAGAAGGGGTCCTAACCCTTGGGGATAAGGCAATACATCTAACAAATTATTCCATCGAACGTATTCTCCCCTAGATCCGGGAATAGCAACATGAACTAAGTGTCCTGTCCAAGCTAACGAACTGACTCCGAAAAGTCCTGACAAATGATGATTGAGACGAGATTCCGCATTTTTGAACCACGAAACGCTTGGTTTCCATCTTGGTTGTAGGTGTAACCAACCCCCTATTAAGGATATAGCAGAAACAAATAATAGAAAAAGTG